AGAAAGATGCCTGATTAAAGGATTATTCTGATAGAATAAAATAAGTGAATAAAAACACTCTTTCCATTATAAAAAATAGAATTGACTATTACCTAAGAAATCAAAATTCTTTATGCAAGGTTACAACATTTTATAAATTTAAAAAGATAAGCTAAATTTTTAAGCTATTGGGCCCATAACCCAATTATGATTAAATCTCTTTTTAATTAAATTAAATTCGTCAAACTTTATATGCTTAATAATAATATTAACAACAACAACTATATCCTTAATAATTAATAACTGACTATTTATATGAATCTTAATAGAAATCAATTTATTTATATTTATACCCCTTATATCTAAAAATAAAATTAATGATCAATCAATTAAATATTTTATTATTCAAAGATTCTCGTCCCATCTATTAATATTTTCAATTTTAATAGTTAGAATCTTAATAATACCTCCAAAAAATAGTTTAATTGTAATAATTGCATTAATAATAAAAACTGGTATAGCCCCCTTACATTTATGGTTACCAGAAATTATAAATAAAATAAAATGAAATGAATGTTTAATATTAGCTTCACCCCTTAAAATTATCCCCATAATTTTAATAAGCAAATTTACATCCATAAAAATAGTAATTATTCCTATAATATTATCTCTTATAATAGGATGTCTATCAGGACTAAATCAAACTTGTCTAAAAAAAATAATAGCATTTTCATCAATTTTTAACCTAGCATGAATAATTTCATCTTTCATAACTAGAAAGAAAGTTATATTATTATTTATAATAATTTATACAAGTCTTAACTTTAAAATTATAATATTTTTTAAAAAAATGAATATTCAATATATAAACCAAATTAATCAACTAGAATTAAAAAAAAAGATCAAAATTAATATAATAATTTTATCCCTTAGCGGATTACCCCCAATAATAGGATTTTTCCCAAAATGAATAATTTTAAAAGAAATAGTTATAAAATCTAATATTATATGTTTTACAATAATCATAACTTCATTAATTTCAATATTTATATATATGCAAATTAGCTCATTCACATTCTCTAACCTTTCAATGAAAAAAAAAATAATTTTAGAAAATAAAATAAGATCAATCAACTTAATTAACTTAATATATATCCCAATCATATTAATTTTCTGAGTAAATTAAAATCAAGACTAAAACTGTACCTTTAAATTTGCAATTTAAAATCATTAATTGAATACAAGATTTAATTTTACTCAAGGATTTAAGTTAAAAAAACTATTAACCTTCAAAGTTAAAAATATATTTTATAAAAAAAATAAACCTTAGAGTAAAATTAAATATTAATAGGAGAATCAAAAAAAATTCTTAAATAAATTTACAATTTACTACTTTAGTCAGACATCCTATTATGAAAAAATGGTTATTCTCTACAAATCATAAAGATATTGGCACTCTTTATTTCATTTTAGGAGTTTGATCTGGATTATTAGGAACTATAAGAAGAATTTTAATTCGATCAGAATTAATTCAACCAGGATCATTAATTAAAAATGACCAAATTTATAATGTATTAATTACATCTCATGCATTTATTATAATTTTTTTTATAGTTATACCGATTCTTATTGGAGGATTTGGAAACTGACTTGTACCTTTAATAATTGGAGCACCAGACATAGCTTTCCCACGAATAAACAATATAAGATTTTGACTATTACCTCCATCAATAATTATACTTCTCGCAAGATCAATTTCAGGAACAGGATCAGGAACAGGATGAACAGTGTACCCTCCACTTTCAAATTTTTCCTCACATTCAGGACCATCAGTTGATTTAACTATTTTCTCCCTTCACATTGCCGGAATAAGTTCAATCATAGGAGCCATTAACTTTATCTCAACTATTATAAATATGCGATCAAAAGAGATTAAATTAGAAAAAATACCCTTATTTTGTTGATCAGTATTAATTACAGCTTTTCTTCTATTACTTTCACTTCCAGTTTTAGCAGGTGCTATCACAATATTATTAACTGACCGAAACTTAAATACATCATTTTTTGACCCCACTGGTGGAGGGGACCCCATCCTCTACCAACACCTATTTTGATTTTTTGGACATCCAGAGGTATACATCCTTATTCTTCCAGGATTTGGACTAATTTCACATATTATTATACAAGAAAGAGGTAAAAAAGAAACATTTGGAACAATTGGAATAATCTACGCCATAATCGCCATTGGTATTTTAGGTTTTATTGTTTGGGCCCACCATATATTTACAGTAGGAATAGATATTGATACACGAGCCTATTTCACTTCAGCCACTATAATTATTGCTGTCCCCACAGGAATTAAAATTTTTAGATGATTAGCCACTATCCACGGGTCAAAGATTTTATTTTCACCTCAAATAATTTGATCAACAGGATTTATTTTCTTATTTACAATTGGAGGATTAACTGGAGTAATTTTAGCAAATTCATCAATCGATATTATTTTACATGATACATATTATGTAGTAGCCCACTTTCATTATGTATTATCAATAGGGGCTGTATTTACAATTATTGCAAGTTTTATTAACTGATATCCAGTTATTACAGGAATCGCTATAAATAACAAATGATTAAAAATTCAATTTACAGCTATGTTTGTAGGAGTAAATTTAACTTTTTTCCCTCAACACTTTTTAGGTTTAGCAGGAATACCACGACGATATTCAGATTATCCAGATATATACACTTTATGAAATTTAATTTCATCAATTGGATCTTTTATTTCAATAATAAGAATTTTGTTATTACTATTCATTATCTGAGAAAGAATAGTTTTTAAACGAAAAATTTTATTTAAAAATAATATAGGACAATCACTAGAATGAAAATTTAATTTACCACCCAACGAGCACTCATTTAACGAAATCCCACTATTAATTAAATTCTAAAGTGGCAGAATAGTGTAATGAACTTAAAATTCATAAATGAAATTTTTTTTTCTTTTAGAAATTAAATGAATCAAATTTTCATTACCCGATGGATGTAGACCAACAATAGAACAATTAATTTTCTTTCACGATCACACTATGTCTATTATTATCTCAATTACTATTATAATTTCAATCTTAATTAATTCATTAATTAAAAATAAATTTATTAATTTAAACTTAACAGAACATCAAACAATTGAAACACTATGAACTATTATGCCAACAATTATCCTATTTTTAATTGCTATTCCATCCCTAAAAATTTTATATTCAATAGAAGAATTAATTAATCCATCAGTGTCAATTAAATCAATTGGACACCAGTGATACTGATCATATGAATACAACGATAAAAATAGTAAAGAATTTGATTCTTATATAAAAAATGATAACAAAAGAGATATCCGACTTATTGAAGTTGATAACCGAATAAAATCACCTTATTTAACTCAGACTCGTATAATCTTTACATCAACAGATGTATTACATTCATGAACTATCCCAACTCTAGGAATTAAAATAGATGCAATCCCAGGACGATTAAATCAATCAAGATTAATAATTAAAAAACCAGGTATTTTTATAGGTCAATGTTCAGAAATCTGTGGTACAAATCACAGATTTATACCTATTATAATAGAATCAATCAAATTAAATACATTTATTAAATGGTTAAGATAATTAATTAATCATTAAGTGACTGAATTTTAAGTAATGGTCTCTTAAACCAATTTATAGCAAATTAAAAAATGCTCTTAATGGAAAGAGATTAGTTTAACAAAAACATTAATATGTCAAATTAAAATTACATAAATGTATTTCTTTATTCCTCAAATATCACCATCATCATGAATAACACTATTTATTGCATCAATTCTATTAATTAACTTAATTAAAGTAAACTTATTTTTCGAAAAAAAATAATACCTAATCTATTTTCATCATTTGATCCAGCAACTACATTATCTATTTCAATTAACTGAATATCGATAATTTGTGTATTAATAATATTACCTAATAAGTTTTGAATTCAAGAATCACGAAATTCAATAATTAAATTAATTGTTTCTAAAAAAATTAGTCAAGAAATAAATTTTATTTATTCAAACAAACAAATCTTAATATATTTAAAATCAATTTTTATATTTATTCTAGTAATAAATTTAATAGGATTAATTCCATATATATTTACCCCAACAAGTCACATTTCAATCTCAATTTCTATAGCCTTACCAATTTGAATATCAATAATTTTTTATAGATGAATTAATCAAACAAACTTAATATTTGCACATTTGTTACCTATAAATACACCCATATTAATTGCACCATTTATAATTATAGTTGAATCTCTGAGTAACCTAATCCGACCTATTTCTTTAAGAGTCCGACTAACAGCAAATATAATCGCCGGTCATCTTTTAATAACTCTATTAGGTAACATTAATCAAATCAAATCAATTTATTTAATTTTACTAATTCAAATATCTTTAATGGTATTTGAAATTGCAGTTAGTTTTATTCAAGCATACGTATTCTCAATTTTAATAACTATATATTCTTCAGAAATTCCTTATGAAAAAAAATCATCCATTTCATTTAGTTACAAATAGACCATGACCACTTCTAATGTCATTTTCTATTATGAATTTTTTAATAAGAACAGTGATATTATTTAATCAGAAGAAAGTAGAATTTTTAATATTTTCAACAATTTTGTTAATACTAAATCTTTATCAATGATGACGAGATGTTAAACGAGAATCTTCACTTAAAGGAGACCACACTAATATTGTAAAAAAAATAATTAAAATAGGAATAATTATATTTATTTTATCAGAGATTATATTTTTTTTTTCATTTTTCTGAGGATTTTTCCACTCAAGATTATCACCCTCAATAGATATTGGACTAAAATGACCTCCGAAAGGTATTTTACCTTTTAACCCAATAGAAATTCCATTACTAAATACAATTATTTTAATTAGATCAGGAGCATCAATTACTTGAGCTCATCAATCACTTTTAAGAAAAAAATTTAAACAAACAATTTCAAGAATATTAATTACAATTTTATTAAGAGTTTACTTTACATCACTACAATGAATCGAATATAAAAATTCAACATTTACTATTTCAGATTCTGTTTTCGGGTCATCATTCTTTTTAACAACAGGATTTCATGGAATTCATGTATTAATAGGAACAATCTTTATCATTACAGCTTTACAAAGAATTACTTCAATAAAATCAAGTAAATTAAATCATTTAAGTTTAGAATTATCAGCTTGATACTGACATTTTGTGGACGTTGTATGACTATTTTTATATTTAATTATATATTGATGAAATAAATTTTTTCTTAGTATAAAAAGTATAATTAACTTCCAATTAAAAGGTTTAAATTTAAAGAAAAAAATTAATATATATAAATCAATCTTAATTTCAATAATTTTACTATTTACTTTGATAAGTGTATCATTTTTAATTTCCAAAAAGTCAACACTTGATTTGAATAAAACATCTCCATTTGAATGTGGATTTTCAAAATTTACTTCACCACGTTTATCATTTTCAATTCAATTCTTCATAATTGCAATTATTTTTTTAATGTTTGATGTTGAATTAACACTTATTCTTCCATTCATTTCATCATTTAAAATAATAAATTTATATCAATGAATGAAATATAGATTAATAATTACAACTATTATCTTATACGGATTATATCATGAATGAATAAACGGAATCATTGAATGAAGAAAATAAGGGAAAATAGTTAAACATAACATTTAAATTGCAACTAAAAATTACACTAATGTGTTTTTCTCATTTAGCAAAGAAGTAAAATTTACAATTAATTTCGACTTAAATTTAGAGTTTAATCTCCATGCTTTAACTGAAGCTAAAAAGAAGCAATTTACTGTTAATAAAAAGAATGACCATAATCCAGTTAAAAGAGAAAAATTAGAAGCTGCTAACTATCTTAAAAACACTAAAATGTTATTCTCTTATTTACGTAGTTTATAAAAAACGAGTTATTTTCAATAATTAAAAAATTTTACACAAAATTTGTAAATTATCTAAGGCAAAAAACTGCATCTAAACATTTTCAATGTTTAACTTTAAATTAAGCTACTTAAATAAAAAAAAAAAATTATTAATATAAAAAAAAGAAAAGAAAAAAAATAAACTTTAAAAGAATTTATTAAAATTAAATTAAAATATAAATTTTTTAACTTAATCAATTTAACTAAATTTAAAGTTAATAAATATTCCGTTCAACCTAAATCTAATAAAATAAAAATAAAATGACTTCAATTTAAAAGTTTTGAAACAACAAAAGAAGACGAAAAAAAAGGTAAAAACCATATGTGACTAAAAAAATAAATAATAAATCTTCTAAAATTAAAATTTAAATAACTAAAAGAATTAAAAAAAACAAAAAAATAAAAAAAAAAAAATAAAATTAAATATTTAAAATAAAAATCAAAAATAAAAATGTAAGTTCTATCTATTAATCAAAAAATTAAACAACCTATCACAACAGAAAATTTTAATAAAATTAAACAAGAAAAATTTATAAAGAATTTTTCTTGCATATTAAAAATTACCAAATTAGCCTCTCAAATAAAAAGATTTATAAAAATACGAATACAATAAATTAAAGTCAAAAAAATAGAAAAAAAAAAAATAAAAAAATAAAAAAAATTAATTTTAGATAAAATAAAAAGTTCAACAATAAAATCTTTCGAAAAAAACCCTGAATAAAAGGGTAAACCACATAAACTAAATAAAGAAATTAAAAAACATGAACTAATTAAAGGTCTTTGAACAGTTAAATTACCTATAAAACGAATATCCTGCACACCTAAAAATCCATAAATAAAAAATCCTGAACATAAAAATAATAATGATTTGAATACAGCGTGAATTAATAAATGTACAAACCCTAAATATTCACACCCCAAATTAATAATAAAAATTATTAGACTTAACTGACCCATAGTAGAAAAAGCAATAATTTTCTTTAAATCGTTTTCAAAAATTGCTGCAAATCCAGACAATAAAATAGTTAATAAACTTAAATTTAATAAAAAAAAATTAAAATAACCTATTAAAAATATATTAAAACGAATTATAAGATAAACACCGGCAGTTACAAGTGTAGAAGAATGAACCAATGAAGATACAGGAGTGGGTGCTGCTATAGCAGCAGGTAATCAACTAGAAAAAGGAAATTGAGCTCTTTTAGTTATACAAGCCAAAATTAAAAAAAATATTAAATAAAAATTCATATCATAAATTAAATAAAGATAAGTGTAATGTCAACAACCATAATTAAAACATCATCTAATACAAAAAATTAAAAAAATGTCCCCCAAACGATTAATGAATAAAGTTAAATAACCAGATCTTAAACTCATTGATCTCTGATAATAAATTACTAAACAATAAGAAACCAATCCTAAACCATCTCAACCAATTATTAAACAAATAAGGTCAGGTATAGAAATTAATATAAATATTCTCATAATGAATAAAAATACTAAAAAATAAAAACGAATAATGTGTAAGTCACCACGTATATAATCAAGTCTATACAATAAAACTCTTCCAGAGATTAAAAATACAATAGATAAAAATATTATTCTTAGCCAGTCAAAAAAAAAAATAAAAGAAAATTCAGTAGAATTTATTGAAAAAAATGTGTAATCAAAAATAACATGAAAATCAAATATATATATATATATACTAAAAAAAAAATAAAATAAAAAAAAAAACAAAAAAAAAAAAAAAATGTTGTAGATAAATAACATTATTACATTCATATTGAATCTTCACCTTCACAAAGAGAAATTTTTGTTAAACTAATATAATTAAAAAAAAAAATTTAAATTTAAAATAAATATATATAAAGGAATTAAATGTAAAGAAAAACAATAAAATTCACGTACTAAACCCGAATCCAAAAAGTAAAATAAATTTCCCGAACTACCATGACATCTAAAAGAAAATAAAGTAACTATTCTACAAGCTGTAAAAAAAAGAATTATAAATATAAAAAAAAAAGTTAAAAAATCTCAACTTAGTAAAGAAAAACAAATAAAAATTTCTGAAACTAAATTAAGTCTAGGAGGACAAGATATATTTCTTACACAAAAAAAAAAAAAAAATATCACGAAAGAGGGTATAAAATTTAATAAACCACGAATAATAAAAAGACTCCGAGAACCAACGCGGTCATATAAACATCCAACTAAATAAAATATACCAGAAGAAACTAAACCATGAGCAATTATTAAAAAAAAACAGCCTAATAAACCAAAATCAGTTAATCTAAAAATTCCACAAATAACTAAACCTATATGTCTAACTGAAGAATAAGCAACCAAAACCTTTAAATCAAATTGAATTAAACAAAAAATTCTAATATATAAACAACCTACCAAACTCAAAGAAATAAAAATATAAGAATATTTTATTATTATAATGTTAAAAAAAAAAATTAATCGAATAAGTCCATATCCACCCAATTTTAATATTACCCCCGCTAAAATTATTGAACCCATAGAAGGAGCTTCAACATGAGCTTTAGGTAATCATAAATGAAAAAAAAATATAGGAAGCTTAACTAAAAAAGAAAAAATAAAAAAAAACATAAAATAAAAATTTAAACAACTATAATTTACACCAAAATAAAAGTAACCTAAATAATATTCAAACTTCAAAATTAATAAAAACAAGGGTAAAGAAGAAAATAAAGTATAAAAAATAAAGTATAATCTAGAGTAAACACGCTCAGGTTGATACCCTCAACCGTAAATTAAAATAAATAAAGGTATCACACTACACTCAAAAAACAAATAAAAATAAAAAAAATTTAATCTAAAAAAACATATAATTAAAAAAAAAAAAATCATTAAAACTAATAATTTCAAAATATTAAAATTTAAGTTAATTAATCTAAAAGATCTGTATATTATTAATAGTCTAATTCAAATAGATAGAACTGTTAAAAAAAATGAATATTTATCTAACCCAAAATTTAAAGAAATTATACTAAAAAAATCATAAAAATGAAAAAATCAAATAAAATAATTTAAAACAATATAAAATCAATAAATAAATAAATGAAATTTAATTAAATTAAGTAAGGGGATCAAAATTAATATTGTAAATAATATACTTAACATAAATTAAATCTATCTAAATAGTCAAAATTAAATTTACGAACTAAATAAACCAATAAGGATAATCCTAAAGAAGCTTCACAAACTCCTAAAATTAAAAAAATTAATCTAAAATAACCCTCAAAATTAAAAAAATTTAAGTAAAAAAATAAAAAAAAAAATATAATTAAAAAAATTAATTCTAAATTAATTAAAGTTAAAAGATAGTGTTTACGAACAAAAAAAATTCTTAATAAGCTAAAAATAAATGTAAAAAAAAAAATATAAGTCATAAGTATATCTTCAGACCGCAAAATTTAACTTTTAGTTAAAATAAACTGAATTAAAAATTTAATCTTATTAATATCTATAAATTCAATACTAACAATGTTTTTAAAACATCCTATTTCAATAGGTTCAATTTTAATAATTCAATCTATAATAACAGCTATAAGAATAATATTTATAACTAAAAGTTCATGATACTCAATAATTTTATTTATTACATTTAGAAGAGGAATAATAATTATATTTATATATATGTCAAGAATTTCATCAAACGAAAAATTTAAACCATCAATTAAATTACTATTAATTTATTTAATGTTTATAGTTATAATGTTAACTATTGATAAAGACTGAAATTCTATTATATCTGTCAAACTTAACGAAACTATACTAAGAATACAAGAAAATGAAGAAAAAATTGCAATTTCAAAAAACATTTCATTTAACAAAATTTATTTAACCATTTTATTAACCTTAACAATTTTACTTGTATTAATTTCAATTTCAAATTTAGTTAATTCATTTGAAGGACCACTTAAAATTAATTAATATAAATATGTATATTATTTATATATATGTATAAAAAAGTATTTCAGCAAAAAAAAATACAATTTCTTTAATATCCAAAATTAAGATTTTAATTAAATAAACTATTTGCTGAATTTTATAGTTTAAATAAAAACAATGATTTTGTAAATCTTTAATAGAATTAGATTCTTAAAATTAAAACTTATGAAAATAAATTATAATAAAATAAATTTATTAAACAGATTCTTAATTAAATTACCTACACCAAGAAATATTTCTTATTGATGAAACTTTGGATCAATTTTAGGTTTATGTTTATCAATTCAATTAATTTCAGGAATTTTCCTTTCTATACATTATTCACCTAATATTAATTCAGCATTTGAAAGTGTTATTCACATTAACCGTGATGTAAATTATGGATGATTAATACGTGTTATCCACGCAAATGGGGCTTCAATATTTTTTTTTTTCATATTTATACATACAGGGCGAGGATTATTTTATGGATCTTTTCTTAAAAAAAAAGTTTGATTTTCAGGAACTTTAATTATATTAATTTTAATAGGGACAGCATTTTTAGGCTATGTTTTACCATGAGGACAAATATCATTTTGAGGGGCAACCGTAATTACAAATTTAATATCTGCAGTTCCTTATCTAGGATTAACATTAGTAAACTGAGTATGGGGAGGGTTTTCAGTTGAAAACCCTACACTAAATCGATTTTTCTCATTACACTTTATTATACCATTTATTTTAACTGTATTAATTTTAATTCACTTAATTTTTTTACATGAAAAAGGGTCATCAAACCCACTAGGGTTAAAAAATAAAATTGATAAAATTTCTTTTCACCCCTATTTCTCAATTAAAGATTTATTCGGATTTTTATTAACTCTTTTAGTTTTCTCAATTATTTTATTCAAAACACCATTTTTATTTAATGATCCTGAAAATTTTACCCCAGCTAATCCTATAGTAACCCCCCCCCATATTCAACCTGAATGATACTTTCTTTTTGCATATGCAATCTTACGCTCTATCCCTAATAAGTTAGGAGGAGTATTAGCATTATTAATATCTATCCTAATTATTTTATCTTTACCATTTACAATAAATAGAAAATTTAAAAGTCTAGGTATATACACTCACAAAAAAATTTTATTTTTTATATTCATTTCAACTTTCATTTTACTTACATGAATTGGAGCTAAACCAGTTGAACCTCCATATATTGTAACAGCCCAATTCCTCACTATTATATATTTTTTATATTTTATATTAATTCCAATTAACTGAAAATTCATAAAATAAGTTAATAGTGAAAACGTTGTGTCTTGAAAACATAAAATAAAATTAATATTTTATTAACTTTACTTAAAAAAATGAAATTAATTACTAAAATTAAATTAAAACAAAAAAGCATAAAATTTAAACCAACAGGTAAATAAATTTTTCAACACAAAATTATTAATTTGTCATAACGATAGCGAGGTAAAGTACCACGAATTCAAATAAAAGAAAAACTTAAAATAATAACTTTTAAAAAAAAAAAAAAATTATAATAATCGCCCCCCATAAAAAATAAAGCCAAAATAAAACTTATAAAAATTATATTTATATACTCAGCCAAAAAAATAAAAGAAAAATTAAAAGATCTATATTCTACATTAAATCCAGAAACTAATTCAGATTCACCCTCAGCAAAATCAAAAGGTGAACGATTGGTCTCAGCCAAAATACAAGAAAATAAAATTAAAAATAAAAAAAAAAAAAAAAAAAAAAATCAATTCAATGTCTGTAAATTAAAAATATTAATAAAATTAAAACTATCAAAAAAAATAATTAAAATAAATAAGACTAAAAATATACATACCTCATAAGAAATACTCTGTGCAATAGAACGAATACTACCAATTATAGAATATATAGAATTTGAAGACCACCCTCCTAATAAAACACCATAGACCAAAAAGCTAGAAGAACAAATAAAAAAAAGTACACCTAAAGAGAAAGAAATTAAATTAAACTTAAATGGGTATAAACATCAAAGATTTAAAGAAACAACTAATCTTAATAAAGGCATTAAATAATAAATAATTAAATTACCAAAATATAAAAAAAAAGATTCTTTAGAAAATAATTTAATAGCATCACTAAAAGGCTGCAAAATTCCTAAAAATCCAACTTTTGAAGGACCCCTACGAATTTGAATATACCCCAAAACTTTACGTTCTAAAACTACATAAAAAGCTACAGATACTAAAATTAAAATAATTAAAATTAAAAAGTTTAAAGTAAACATATACTAACTGTATATTTATTTACATTTTCAAATTCTAAATTTAAAGCACTTTTCTGCCAAGCCAGCAAGAATTATTCCTAATTTAAGAGTCCTTTCGTACTAAATAAATATAATTTTAAATAGATAGAAACCAACCTGGCTTACACCGGTTTGAACTCAAATCATGTAATTAATTAAAGGTCGAACAGACCTAAGTATTTAACTTCTTCTTCAAAACTTAAAATTAATTCAACATCGAGGTCGTAATCAAAATTTATCAATATGAACTATCCAAATTTATCACGCTGTTATCCCTAAGGTATCTTAATCTAATAATCAAAAAATAAAGATCAAAATGAATTCAACCATAAATGTAAATAATATTAAAAAGTTTTTAAAATTTTTAAATCACCCCAATTAAAATTTTAAAGTTAAATTAATTAAATTAACCAAACATATATAATTAAAAAAAAAATTTAAGATCTATAGGGTCTTATCGTCCCAATTAATTATTTTAGCTTTTTAACTAAAAAATTAAATTAAACTAAATTAAGTTAATAAAGTATTCCTCTTGTTAAACCATTCATTCGAGACCTCAATTAAAAGACTAATTATTATGCTACCTTTGTACAGTTAAATTACTGCAGCTATTTAAATTTTCATTGAGCAGGTTTTACCTTAAAAAGAAACTAAAGAAAATGTTTTTGATAAACAGTCAAAAGATAATTTTGCCGAATTCATAAACTAAATTTTTAAATTTACTAATTCAATCATTATTTATAAAAAAAATTATTTTATTTAAAAAAATTTTATAAAACTAAATGTTGAATAATTAAAGATTTATCTAAAACGAATTATTAAAGAGAAAAGATATTAATCCTACTAAATCTTTATTCTATAAAATAAATTATACCAATATTTTTTAAAAATTATAGAAATTAAATTAGCTAATCCTAAATTAAATAAGATTTTAAATTAAAAAAAAAAAATAATTTAATAAAAAAAAAATCCTAAATTAAATTTAATTCAAATTAAACCAGATAAACAATTAAACGATTTTCATATCAAAACTTAATTTAATTAATCAAAATTTATAAAACAATAAAAATCAAATAAATTAAAATCTTAAAAATTCGGGAAAAAAAAATAATTTTAAAAAATTAATTAACCCTGATACAAAAGGTACAATTCAAAAATTAACTTTTAGATAATTTAAACCCTCACTTTACAGAAAGAAAAAAAATTTATTTTTAAAAAATATTAAAATAAACAATTAAATAATTTTAAAAAAATTGTATATTTGTATCATATTAAATTAAATTATGTTAATTCAGATAAAGCTGAATCGAACAGCTTAAATTAATTATTGTAAAAAATTACTTCACCCTGGAATATACCCGCTAGATACATTTTCCAATACATCTACTTTGTTACGACTTGTCTCTTATAGAGAGAATGACGGGCGATATGTACATAAATCAGAGCATAATTCAAAATTTTTAAAAAAAAAAATTACTTTTAAATCCAATTTTAAACCTATTATTAAAAATAATTATAAACTAACAAATATAAATGTAATCCATTAAATCCTATAAATAACTGCACCTTGACCTAAATTAAATTTTATATTAAAAAAAAGAAAATTTAATCTTTAAATATATTCAACTATAGAGATATACAAGAAAAATTATAGGTAAAATACATCGTGGATTATCAATTTAATTTACAGATTCCTCTAAAAAGATTAATAAACCGCCAAATCAATCTAATTTATTATGTAACTAAAATACCAAAAAGTTTAATTTAAATTTGAATAATAGGGTATCTAATCCTAGTTTAATCCCAAAATTTTAAAGAATTTATACAAAATATGTATTTTAATTTATTTCACCCCCATTAAAATAATTAAATATATCTGTACTATTCTCTCCTTTGGTATAAAAAATTCAAGGACAATGTATAACCGCGAATGCTGGCACATTTTTATTCACCTCAATATATATAAATTAACTAAAATTACCCCCCAATAATTTTATTAACCCTCAACATTGAAAATAAAAACTTACTTTTTTTAAACGAAACCCCTATTTAAAATTTTACATCTATTTTCACTTTAAAACCTTTCTCCATAATTTGATCAAATAATTCTTTCTAAATTTTTTTTAATCCGGAACAATTCAAATTAATCAGCAGGTTGATATTATTATAAACACATAATATATATTTATTAATCATTAAGTATATATATAATTTTTTTTTTTTTTTTTTTTTTAATATATATATATTTAATAAAAAAAAATTTAATTTAAATTAATTTATATAGTGTATATATTTAAATTAAAATTTAATTTTATAATTAAAATAAACACTAATTATTAATATAATTTACTTAATTTTAAATATTTTACACATTTATATTAAATATATATATATTATTTTATTATAATTAAATTATTATACATAGATAGTTTTGTAATTAATAATAATAAACCCTTAAATATTAATATAATAATAAATTTAATTTATTTAATATTACAATTTATTTAATAATAATAATAATAAATAAATAATAATTAAAGAAATGTATTAATATGTATTTATATTAAATATATATATAATATATATATAGATACATATATATATGTTAATAATATATATATATATATATAATATACACATATGTGTGTATATATATATTATACACACATATGTGTATATTATATATACATATATATAAATATATACATATATATATATATTTATATATATATATATAAATACATATTAATATGTATATATATATATATTATTAATATAGTTAAACATAAAAAAAATTAACTTTTACTCAAGTTTTCTATAAAACCCCCCCCCGCTGATTTTTTTTATTAAAAAAAAATAACCCCTTTTTTGAAAAAAATGACCCCTTTTTTGAAAAAAATGACCCCTTTTTTGAAAAAAATGACCCCTCTTTTGAAAAAATATTCTCCTTCATTTAACTATGATTTTTAAAATTATTAATCCAAATTTACACCTATCTTAAATAATAACACCCCCCCCCTTTTTTTGAAAAAAATGACCCCTTTTTTGAAAAAAATGACCCCTTTTTTGAAAAAAATGACCCCTTTTTTGAAAAAAATGACCCCTTTTTTGAAAAAAATGACCCCTTTTTTGAAAAAAATGACCCCTTTTTTGAAAAAAATGACCCCTTTTTTGAAAAAAATGACCCCTTTTTTGAAAAAAATGACCCCTTTTTTGAAAAAAATGACCCCTTTTTTGAAAAAAAATTAAATATATAAATAATTCGTAATTACAATAAAATAATTAGTTCCTATTTTATAATTTTTAATATAAACAAAAAAA